GGGTAAATGGCCAATACTACTGGAAGGATTCCTCTTTAGATAATAGGTACTGTAACTGGTATTCTTGTGATCGGTTTACTAGGTATTTTCTTTTATGGTTCATATTCCGGATTGGGTTCATCCCTGTAGTAATCATATAAATTGAGTTGTCGACATGAAAGCGTAAGAACTCAATGGGCCTGAAATCATAAGAGAATCCCGTTGAGTTCTTACGAATTCGAATATTTTGTTCGTCTAAATGACAGAATCATTTTCGACTCTTTCCAAAGGCTTCATTCTATTTTTTCTGATGATGGTTTTGAAAAATGAATTTCATTGATTGATTTAGAAGACCTGCGGCTCGATAGTCTCTCTCAAGACTTTCAATAAAGTTTGAATCAAAAAAGAAATCAAGAATGAAAAAGAAAGTTCGAATCACGACGGAATCACTCGATTCCCGGGAGAACTTTCTATCTATTTCTTTTCTATAGATTTCTATAGATAAAGTGAAAGGCTCCGGTGTATAGAGAAGACCTTAGCGTTTAAGAAGTACCCATAAAAAGGATCGAATCCACTCTTTCTTTTGAATTTCTATTTCTTAGTTGACTACCGAGTTACTCTCAAAAAGGAACAATTTGAATATGGAATAGTGGAATAGAAAGCCCATTTTGAATGATTCTCTTTTTATGTTAGTTTGTACGGTCCAATTCTTTTCGTTGTGGCATCTTTTTTCCACGACAAAGGGAATGATTAGAATTATAGAATGGATTTCTACCTATGCCTAGATCGCGGAGCAATGGAAATTTTATTGACAAGACCTTTTCAATTGTAGCCAATATCTTATTACGAATAATTCCGACAACTTCGGGAGAAAAAGAGGCATTTACCTATTACAGAGATGGTGCGATTTGATTCTTTTTTTGATTCTTATAAATCCGATTGACTCTAAGATGGATGAATAGTTAGTTGCTATTATCAAAGAAATAGGCGTATATGTTCTATTATATTGTTAGATTATTCGTAGTCTTACGAGAAAGACACACCATTTTGGATCGGAATGAAAAGAAAAAGAAATCGACGCTTATTGACGGTAAAGTTTGGAAATAGAACAACTCCTTCTGTTGTGTATCCTCAATTAATGCAGCCTCAGATGCTATCTTTTCAATTGTCGATTCTAGTATTGAGCGAAGGTTTATACCTATAGGTTCGTTAGTACAGGTCAATCTTACTCTACTAGTACCAATAGGCAGCATAGGGGAAGAAGCACTACATCTAGGAATCCATAACAAAAACTTTTGTTATAAATGATCCCTTTCCTTAGTAGGCTCGGGACTAAGAAGAATGGTTGGGACAACAAACATCCATCGTGTTTGTATTTTGGATACCTGTATAACCATCGAAGGCTCTTCAAGTGACTAATTCCTGGAAATTAGAGGGCGCTGAGAACAAAGAAATTGTTGGAGTTCTAATTTTTTTTATCTAATACCTATACCTTTGATGTTAAGAAAAGATCTCTTGCAGGAAGGTTGGCTAGAAATTTCATGTAAAAATACCAGCCCTGCTCATTTCATAATTAGAATATTTTCATATTTTGTGATTCCCGATTTTCATTATGCACATAAGAGAGGAGCCGTATGAGATGAAAATCTCACGTACGGTTCTGGAACGGAGATTCTTTGAATTGAATGACGACCGTAACGAATGTCAGCTCAATCCGAAGGCAATTATGCGGAAGCTTTACAAAATTATTATGAGGCTATGCGACTAGAAATTGATCCCTATGATCGAAGTTATATACTGTATAACATAGGCCTTATCCATACAAGGAACGGAGAACATACGAAAGCTTTAGAATATTATTTTCGAGCGCTAGAACGAAACCCATTCTTACCCCAAGCTTTTAATAATATGGCCGTGATCTGTCATTACGTGCGACTATCTCTACTATAGAAAGAAAGATCAAATCCTCTAGGAAAAATAAGAACAAATAGGCTTTCTACATATGCATCGTCTAAAAAAACGATTTTTATCAGCTGTAGAAAATAAAGAAACTTCGTAGAAGTCGAAATAGGAAGAAAGAGAGATGCCTAGCTGGTTTATTCTATGGATAAAGGATCTAATTGAGAAAGTAAGCGCCGTCAAGATCAATTAGCGGGGTTTTGGACAGATACAATAATAACTGCTTACTTATCATGATGTGCAATAAATGTTAGGAATTCACTTCTGTAATAGAGTCGACCTACTAAGATATTGAGCAGCGGTGTAGAATCATATCCCAAAGATAGTACGTCTTTCCGTGAAAGACTTTTTCAACAATTCTATATAAATTTGAATATGAGATGAAACGGAGATAGTTACCTTTCAGAAAATTATAATGATAGTGGAAATGCCTATCTTTTATTCTTAGGAGGGTCGGATAAAAGATAAAACTAAAACGGATTATGAATCCAAATGAAAGATTTCAGTTTGAAACTCATGTCATTAGCTTCTTTTGGTTAACCCGATAAATGGGAGAGATCTA